GTCAAATTCGATCTACAGATTGGACAAATTATTCACAGGCAGAAGAAGAAATGAAACATAGGATTGATAGAAGAAACACAATCAGAAATGAAATAGAAATAATGAAAAAAAATAAAAAAAAAGTAACGCCAGGAATCAAAAAAAAGAAAAATAATAATGCAGAATCATCCCCAAAAATTTTGAAAATATTAAAAATAAAAAATATTGAATTATTAGTTAAATTTTTCATTGAAAAAATATACATAGATATCTTTCTATGTATCATTAATATGCGCAGAATCCCTCTACAACTTTTTATCGAATCAACAAAAAAAATTCTTGATAATGATAAATACATTAACAAAAATGAAACAAATCAAGAAAGGATTAATAAAACAAAACAAAATAAAATTGACTTTATTTTGTCTATGACTATAAAAAGGGCTTTTGATAATCTTAGAAATAGTAAGCGGAAGTCAGATATTTTTTTTGATTTATCTTACTTGTCACAAAAATATGTATTTTTCAAATTATCACAAACGCAGATTATTAACTTCAATAAGTTAAGATCTATTCTTCAATATAATGGACCGTCTTTTTTTCTTAAGACTGAAATAAAGGATTTTTTTGGAAGACAAGGAATATTTCATTCCGAATTAAGACATAATAAACTTCCAAATTATGGAATGAATCCATGGAAAAACTGGTTAAGAGGTCATTATCAATACGATTTATCTCAGATTACATCGTCTAGATTAATCCCCAAAAAATGGCGAAATAAAATCAACCAATGTCAGACGTCTCAAAATAAAGATTTAAACAAATGGTATTCCTCTGAAAAAGACCAATTACTTGATTCAAAAAAAAAACAAAATTCGAAAGTCTATTTATTACCAAATAAAGAGGATAATTTAAAAAAAAACTATAGATATGATCTTTTATCATATAAATATATTCATTCTGAAACTAAAAATAACTACTATATTTATAGATCATCATTAGAAACAAATAATAACCAAGAAAATTCCACCATAAATAAAGAAAAATTTTTTAGCATACTCAAGAATATTCCTAGCAAGAATTATTTAGGAAAAAGCGATATTATATATACGGAAAAAAATAAAGATAGAAAATTTTTGTATAAAATTAATAAAAATATTAAGGTTGAACCTAATAAGGACCAAATAAAGGATAAAATTCATAATAATGGTCTTTTTTATCTTCCGATTGATTCAAATTCGAAAATAAATTACAAAAAGGTATTTTTTGATTGGATGGGAATGAATGAAAAAATCTTAATCTTAAATTGCCTCATATCGAATCCGAAAGTTTTTTTCTTTCCAAAGTTTGTGATACTTTATCATAAATATAAAGAGAAACCCTGGTTTATTCCAAGCAAATTACTTCTTTTTAATTTGAATATAAATCCCAATTTTAGTGAAAATCAAAATATCAACGGAAAACAAGAAGAGGATTTTTTCAAATTTAGCCCATCAAATTCGAAACAATATTTTGAATTAAATAATCAAAACAATATTGAAGAATACTTTTTAGAATCCATCGAAAAACTAAAAATATTCCTTAAAGGAGATTTTCCTTTGCAATTAAGATGGGCTGGACGTTTCAATCAATTGAATCAAAAAATAATGAATAATATCCAGATATATGGTCTACTACTTAGCCTGATAAATGTCAGAAAAATTACTATATCCTATATTCAAAGGAAAGAAATGGATCTGGATATAATGAATAGGCATTTAAATCTTACACAATTAATGAAAACAGGAATATTAATTCTGGAACCTGCCCGCCTATCTCTAAAAAATGACGGACAGTTTTTTATGTATCAAATCATAGGTATTTCATTGGTTCATAAAAGTAAGCACCAAAGTAATCAAAGAGACCAAAAACAAAAAAATGTTGCTAAAAATATAGACAAAAAGAATTCTGATTTGCTTGTTCCTGAAAAAATTTTATCGTCTAGACGCCGTAGAGAATTAAGAATTCTCATTTCTTTCAATTTGAATTTAAAGAATAACACTGGTGTGGATAGAAACACATTAGTTTACAACGAGAACAAGATAAAAAAATGGAGTCAATTTTTGGATGAAAATCAAGATTTTGACATAAAAAAAAATGAATTAATTAAATTCAAGTTCTTTTTTTGGCCTAATTATCGATTAGAAGATTTAGCTTGTATGAATCGCTATTGGTTTGATACCAATAATGGGAGCCGCTTGAGTATGTTAAGGATATATATGTATCCATGATTAACAATTTTGAGTTTCCTAGATATTATGTTGTTCTATCAATCAGTTCTGTCCGTGATCTAAATATATCCATGTTATATGCAAGCAACCAAATGAACATATGCACTGTCTTACATTCCAGTCTAGGATAGTGCAATAATAAGGAAATGACGTAGGAAAAATGTCGTATCAATTAAAGCTAGAAATTAATCAACAGAATCTTCGTACTAAACTATTTGGTATCGTCTTTTTACTATACAAATGAACTTCAA